CAAGAAGTCAAGCGACTCGGATTCCATTTGTGCAAAAAACATTTCTTACTTTGGAAATAAAAAATAGATGGAAAAAATTGCGTCCAATAGGATTTGAACCTATACCAAAGGCTTAGAAGACCTCTGTCCTATCCATTAGACAATGGACGCCATTCATTCCGATTTTTCGTATTCTTGTTTGATTGAAAACAAAAAATCGGATGGTATGTGAGAAAATTTTTGGAATTGTATATTCAACGATTCATTAATCCGAATCATAACTATATTATATAACTAACTAATAGTTATTAGTTAGTTAGATATGAAATGAATAGAAGCTCTGATAGAATATTTTGAAAAGGGGAAAAATAGGCGGGTAGCGGGAATCGAACCCGCATCGTTAGCTTGGAAGGCTAGGGGTTATAGTCGACGTCAATTCAGCCTTTTGGACGTCTCTAATTCAAAACCGAACATGAAACTTTTGTTTCATTCGGCTCCTTTATGGAAATGGAAAATCAGTAAATTCCTAGAGTTAAGATATGAGCCGCGAACAAAATGATACCCATAACACCTACGTCAGCTTTTTACCCGAATACAAACAAAATCAATCGCTTTCTAGATGATCCTTCTAGAAGAAGGGGATTCTAACAATCCTTCTAGTTACTTCGTTCTCTATTTCTATTTGAAAGGATCCTGAGGAAAAGGGTTTGGTTTTCTACCGAGCTAAAACAATAGGCCGATGCCTCTAGTAAACCAAAGTCATCGTTGAATAGCTATTTTGCTTCCGTTTATTTCTTTAATAAAAGAAATAGGAAGATTTAGTTACGATTAGAAATTGACTTTCTATCTTGATCCATGGATCCTTTACTCATACTTATTCAATTGGAAGTCTGGATCCAATTGAAAATTCTGTTTCGCAATCGGATCATCCAACCTTTCCCTTTATGAATAAAAAAATAAAAAGGGAATTCGTGGATCCAAATTACGAGAATGTGTACTTTTTTCTCGAATTTCTTATTGAGAGGTAAAGGATTCAATCCTTTTAATAAATAAAGTTTTTGATCGGAATATGAATAAAACCGAAAGACCCTTTAACTTTTAAAGGGTTTATAGAACGAATCACACTTTTACCACTAAACTATACCCGCTACGATATGATTATCGTATACAAACGGACCTTTTGTCGACCAAGAAAATTTCGAATGAATCGTCAAAGAATCCTAAAAAAAACAAGAGTGTTGAACTTTGTCGAGGGAAAAGATCCAAATTAAAGAAGTTTTACTAGTAAAAAAAAATGAATTGTGGAAGAATTAACAGTGTTTTTTTAGTTCGGAAAATGAAAATAGAACAAGAATAAAGAATGTAAATAGGTTTTTTCTTTATTGTTTCTTTATTGTTTCTTGTTGCTATAATCTATAAAGAGTAATCAATTGCTAAAAGAGTCAATTGAATAGTGAATAAATAGAATACAATTTTCAAATCAGATGTAAGAGATAAAATTCTTTTGTAAGAGATAAAATTCTTTATCTCCAATTCTTTGGAACAAAAAAAAGGCCCGGTCTGGTCAGTACCCAGCCGGGACCTCAGAAAGGGAAGGGCCTTTCGAACAAACTTCACACAAAAACAAAGAGGTTTTCTTTCTTTAGTTCGGCTCCTGGCACCTTGGAGCCCCTCCTATAGATAAGGGAAATTCCTGATTTGTAGATCTCTGTCTCTATATATATAATAGATAATAGATAGATAATAGTAATAGATAGATAATAGAATAGATATAGGCGAGAAAACAGGACGGACTCGTTACATTATGTGTAACCTAGTAATTATCTTTTTAAAGTGGGAGAGATGGCTGAGTGGACTAAAGCGTCGGATTGCTAATCCGTTGTACGAGTTATTCGTACCGAGGGTTCGAATCCCTCTCTTTCCGTTTCCGCTGAGGACTTGATTGATTTTTTTTTCAAATTTTGGAAATCTCATGGAGAAATGGAATAGATAAAATTAAAATCTTGCTAAAATTCGAAAATGCACCAAGAAAAAGGCTTTGGATTTTATTCTTCACGTCCCGGATTTCGTCCCGGATCATTAGATAGGAATCCAAAAATAAAGAGAGAGACAAAAAAGATCACTACGGTATAAACAAAGAGTTTCAGAGTAAGCATTGCACAATCTCCAAGATGGTTTGTTTGAAAACAAAAAGAGAATAGATCTTCCATTTTTCTACCACATATCCTATTTTGAAACCAAGAAATTTTTTTCATTAAAAAAATACTTTCATATTCAAATTAGATGTTGTGGGAGACCCTAACGGGGTTAGGGTCTTTTCCTGGAAAGAATAAAGGATTAAAAATGAGGAAATACGCGTAAACCATAGTTTTGGTGACTATCCAAGAATTCTAGTGTCCGAATCTAGGGTTCAGACTATCCGATTGTTGCAATTGTTAGAAATTTTTCGCGAAAAATTATGTATTCATTTTCTAGGATATTCTGAGTAAAGATCTCATCGAAAGCTTACAGCAGCTTGCCAAACAAAAGCTAAGAGAAGAAAAAATAAAGGGATGACTGGCATAATATCTACGATTGGATTCAAAAAAGCATAGGCTTCAGGCAATTTGCCGAAGAAGAAAAAACTACTCGAATAAAGGGCAGAATTAATACAGATCAAACTTACGGTATTAAGCATAGCGGGCATTTTGTTCTTGGAGATAATTGCAATTTGATTGAGTTTTTGAGATACGGAAAAAGGAAGAAAGTCGATAAGGTATACAAAAAATCCTTCTTTTTCTTGAAATCCACCCAATCAGAAATCCTCCAATTCTCAAAGGAGAATAGAAGAAATCATACTTTCATACAATATCTTAATTGAATTCTATGTAATGATCAATAAATTCAATTGAATTGGATTGAATTAGATTCTAGATATCTAATATCTAGAATCTATAAGAAATTTATAAGAATATGTATAAAAATCCTAATACCAGTATATTCTATAGATATATAGATCTTTTATAGATCTTTGGACTGGAGTTGACAAAAAATCAATACCAAGATTATTGTTTTTTAGTGTGAATTTAAAATGGAAATGGGGCGTGGCCAAGTGGTAAGGCAACGGGTTTTGGTCCCGCTATTCGGAGGTTCGAATCCTTCCGTCCCAGAGCATATCCATTTTTTCGGTATTTCGTGTTTAGTTCGAATGCAGGGTTGGAAATCGAGGAAATGATTGAGGCGAGGGCGGTTTATCTTATCTTTTATCTATAGGGTTATGGTTATATGGTATGTGTCGTTCTAGTTCAATCCCCAGAATTGAATTTCTGGGATTCAAAAAGTAGAGAAGGTGGAATCTATACTATATGAATCACTTGAAAATGAAGATTCAAAACGTTATTTGTTTATCGATTCTAGATTTCTACCCCTTTTTCTATTCTATTTTTTTTTTATCTAAAAATGATTTAGGTATGTTAAAGCTGCTGTCATGCTAAGACTTTTTCAGAAAAATAATTTCACCTACCCATATTATATTCCACATATCTAATTTAATACTAATTTAATTCGAGTAGAATATATCAAATATATATATACACGTGTTATACATACATAGATAATTACATAGATAATAGAAGTCATTTGCAGAGTACTAATGGAGATTGCAAAATGAAAAAAAAAAAAGCCTAATTATCTGTTCTCTATTATGAGTCTATTTTTTGAATAGTCCTCGATTTGTTTTATCAATTTTTATCAATGAATATATATTCTATATATATATAGAATATATATATAGAATAAAATCAACTAAAAATTAGAATTAGTTAGAATAAAAAATAACTAGATTACGACGGCTATGTACAACCAAACCAATGACTATTCATGATTCCACGATTGAATCAATTCCATACGGGTTCCAAATAAGAGGAATGTTATGGTAAAACTTCGTTTGAAACGATGTGGTAGAAAGCAACGTGCGACTTGAAGGACATGATCCTTTGTGGATTTTGACATCCACCATTTTCCATTTATTTAGTATTTATCTAGTTTTTCTAGTAATGAATGATGAAGGTGCTCTTGTCTCGACATTCTTCCATTAGAACCCTTTTTTTTTGGGGGGGGGTTGTTAATAGTTCACGATGGAGCTCGAGTAGAAAAGGATTCATTTCTTTTTCGGGGTCAAGAATCTAGGGTTAATACCAATCAATTAGAACAACTTCGTAAATATATCTTCTTCCATATATACAAATTCTAAGGATCCGATGCAAACAAGTTTGCAATAAAAAAAAAAAGAAAACTTGTTGCAAGTGATCAAACTTTTTGGATTCAAAGTTCATAGTGTATCGCGGGGAATCAACTGTCCGTACGATTCTTTAATCAAGAAGGGGTATGTTGCTGCCATTTTGAAAGCATTAAGAAAAGAAGCACCGAAGTCATGTCTAAACCCAATGATTAAAAAAAAAGGATCCAAAAACAAGGAAATACCGTTTGAATTGTCTCGCTAGTCTCAAGAATTGGATCAAACTCAAGAATCTAAATCGAATTTTAAACGAGACAAAGAAAGCGGGGTAAAGACCGCTCAATAAATGAAATTGACTAAAGATTTTCTTTGAAAATTCTCTAACTTGAGTTATGAGTACGAATGGTTTCTTTTTTATTTTCAGGAATCAGGAAGAAAATAAAAAAGACTGAAATCATAGTATAGTCTATGGTATAGGCTCTTTTGTCATTTATTTATTTTATTAGATAGTAGAATTGCATACATAGATAAAACTTTACTTTGAATGAAATCATTTTTTCTCGAGCCGTACGAAGAGAAAACTTCTTATACGGTTCTAGGGGGGGTCCTGTTCATCTATATCTATCCCAACGAGCCGTCTATCGAATCATTGCAATTGATGTTCGATCTCGAAGAGAAGGAAAAGACCTTAGAAGAGTGGGGTTTTATGATCCAATAAAGAACCAAACTTATTTAAATGTTCCTGCTATTCTATATTTCCTCGAAATAGGGGCTCAACCCACAGAAACTGTTCGTAATCTTTTAAAGAAAGCGGAAGTTTTTAAGGAACTTTCGTCTAATCAAACGAAATTAAATTAAAGTAATACCGAGGGGGGGTAGCAACTTGTATAGAATTGTCTATAGTTTTTCTATACTTGTTTTTTTGACCCCCCCTTTCTGTTCTATTCGTATCTATTTCTCATTGTTTCCATCGAAACTGCCAGTCTAGAACGAAAAAACTTGATACGATAAATAATAAAATAATAATAATAACTAAATACAAAAAATAAAAAATCGGGACATTTCCTTCAATTGTGCGGTTTTCATTAGAACTTCACTAGCCGATAAGGAATTTATTCCACTTAGACTGATGAAATCCATCTATTATGCAACGATTTTTCTTCCGTTTAGATTTTTTTATATTGTTTATTGTATCTTATTGTATCTATCCTATATGTACATTAGATATGGAGTGCTAATTATTGGATTGTGATTGTGAAATTTGTTTTATTGCAAATTAAATGCAATTGATTTTTTTTTTTCAGTCTATTCTTTTTTCAACATTTATTTTATATTGACAACAGTGTATCGAACAAATATAATTCATCTTGATAAGTGAAAAGGGGTCCATTTATTTCCGCCCCATAGGTTTTTTTTACCAAATGCAAATGGTGTTTTTTTTTTTTTTATTGTTGGAAATGATTTGATTAGTTCCTCTCCTTTCTCTTTGTTTCAATTCCATTTGATTGATTTTTCTGGTGTATCTATAACACCCCTGAGTTAAAAGCTACATTTTTTTCGTTTCAATTTTATTCGGGTTGCTAACTCAACGGTAGAGTACTCGGCTTTTAAGTGCGGCTAGAATCTTTTACACATATAGATGAAGTGAGGAATTCGTCCATACCATTGGAAAAGTTTGGAAGACCGCGACTGATCCTGAAAGGGAATGGATGGAAAAAATAGCATGTCGTATCAATGGAAAGTTCCAAGCATATTTCATTCTTATAGGATCGGTAGAAAACCCTCTTGAAATTCTTGGAATGGAACAAAAGAAAGTTGGGTCGAATGAATAAATGGATATGGCCCTAGGGCTTCCATTTTTTATTAGAAAGAAAAAGCAACCAGCTTTTGTTCTTAATTGGAATAATTTCCCGATCTAATTAGACGTTAAAAGTAGATTAGTGCCTGATACGGGAAGAGCTTCTTCTCCCACGAGTGGATTCGATCTTTTTTTAATGAATCCTAAATATTGGCATTCTATATTATAGAAATTATAGAATGGAGGTGTGTGTAAAAGAAGCAGTATATTGATAACGAACGTTTTTTCCGAAATCAAAAGAACGATTAGGTTTAAAAAATAAAAGATTTCTAACCATCTTCTTAATCCGATAACATAGACTAAATGAAAGGGAAAAAAGAAAGGGCAGAGAATCTGTTGCTAAGTTCGAGGTTTTTTCTTAGGAGAAAAGCCTGTTTTGACTGTATCGTACTATGTAGCATTTGATAACCCCTAAACTACCTTTGATTCCAATCGAATTTCAAATGGAGGAAATCCAAAGAGATTTACAGTTAGACAGATCTCGACAGCAGGACTTTCTATATCCACTTATTTTTCAGGAGTATATTTATGCATTTGCCCACGATCGTAGTTTGAGTCGATCCTTTTTGTCTGAAAATCAGGATTCGGAAAATCAGGTTTATGAAAATAAATCCAGTTTACTGATTGTGAAACGGTTAATTACTCAAATGTATAAACAGAACCATTTTCTTATTTCTACAAATGATTCGAAGCAAAATGCATTGTTGGGCTGCAACAAGGATTTGTATTCTCAAATCCTATCAGAGGGTTTTACATTTATTGTGGAAATTCCATATTCTCTAGAAGGGAAAAGGCAAAAGATAGTCAAATCTCAGACTTTACGCTCAATTCATTCAATATTTCCCTTTTTAGAAGACAATTTTGCACATTTAAATTTTGTGTTAGATATCCTAATCCCCTACCCTGCCCATGTAGAAATCCTGGTTCAAACCCTTCGCTATTGGGTAAAAGATGCCTCTTCTTTGCATTTCTTACGATTTTTTCTCGACGAGTGTTGGAGTCTTAGTACTCCAAAGAAAGCCGGTTTAAAACGAAATCAAAGATTCTTTTTATTCTTATATAATTCTTATGTATATGAATACGAATCCATTTTCATATTTTTACGTAACCAATCTTATCATTTACAATCAACATCTTTTGGAGTTCTTCTTGAACGAATCTATTTCTATGGAAAAATAGAATGTCTGGGGAGCGTCGTTCTTAAGGTTACGGATTGTCAGGTGAACCTTTGGTTGGTCAACGAGCCTTGCATGCATTATGTTAGATATCAAAGAAAATGCATTCTGTCTTCAAAAGGAACGTCTCTTTTTATGAATAAATGGAAATGTTATCTTGTCACTTTTTGGCAATGGCATTTTTCCCTCTGGTTTCATCCACGAAGGATTTCTATAAATCCATTATACAACCATCTCCTTGAATTTGTAGGCTACCTTTCAAGTGCACGAAT